TATGGGGTCAAATTTCTACAGAAGATATTTTTCAATCTCATCGATCTCATAAGTATCATACCAAATCCCATCAATCGAATCACTTTTTCGAGAAATACGAGATATCTAAGTCATACAAGTAAAGAGATCTATTCATGGATAAGAAAAGGGCAAAGGTTTCAGACTCATGATGAAATAGAATCCTGGATCGAGACCTGTGATTGGTTTTTGGATGAAGAGAGAGTTTACTCGTTTCATTTCTCCACCCTAAGGCCAGAAAAAGGGATTGATCAAATTCTATGGAGTCTGACTCATATTGATCGTTTAGTAAAGAGTGACTATGGTTATCAAATGTTTGAACAAGCGGGAGCAATTTACTTACGATACTTAGTTGACATTCATCAAAAGGATCTAATGAATTATGAGTTCAATACATCCTGTTTAGCAGAAAGACGGATATTCCTTGCTCATTATCAGACAATCACTTATTCACAAACCTCGTGTGGGGCCAATAGTTTTCATTTCCCATCTCATGGAAACCCGAAACCCTTTTCGTTCCGCCTAGCGCTATCCCCCTCTAGGGGTATTTTAGTGATAGGTCCTATAGGAACTGGACGATCCTATTTGGTCAAATCCCTAGCGACAAACTCCTATCTTCCTTTTATTACGGTATTTCTGAACAAGCTGGGTTTGAAAATAGTTATTGATGATCTCGATCCTGAGGACTATATGGAAGCGCTTGATGATGTGGATATTGATGGGATTGATAATGATAGCGATCCTGCTAAGGAATATATGGATGCGCTTAGAGATGCGGATGATATTGATGATCGTGACTATTCGAACTTGGACTCGGACCCGGAGCTGAGGGAGGAGTATACGGTGGATGATGAGATACTTAGGTATATCATCGAGTTGGAAATCAACCTAGCTTCTATCAACTTGCAATTCGAATTGGCAAGAACAATGTCTCCTTGCATAGTATGGATTCCAAACATTCATGATCTGTATGTGGATGAGTCGGAGTCCCTCGGTTTATTATTGAACTATCTCTCCGGGGATTGTGAAAGACGGTCCACTAGAGAGATTCTTGTTATTGCTTCGACTCATATTCCCCAAAAAGTGGATCCCGCTCTAATAGCTCCGAATAAATTAAATACATGCATTAAGATACGAAGGCTTCTTATTCCACAACAACGAAAGCACGTTTTCACCCTTTCGTATACTAGGGGATTTCACTTGGAAAAGAAAATGTTCCATACTAATGGATTCGGGTCCATAGCCATGGGTTACAATGCACGAGATCTTGTAGCAATTACCAATGAGGCCCTATCGATTAGTATTACACAGAAGAAATCAATTATAGACACTAATACAATTCGATTCGCTCTTCATAGACAAACTTGGGAGTTGCGAGCGCATGTAAGACCGGTTCCGGATCATGGGATCCTTTTCTATCAGATAGGAAGGGCTGTTGCACAAAATGTACTTATAAATAATTGCTGCCTTATAGATCCTATATCTATCTATATGAAGAAGCAATCATGTTACGAAGGGGATCCTTATTTGTACAAATGGTTCTTCGAACTTGGAACGAGCATGAAGAAATTAACGATACTTCTTTATCTTTTGAGTTGTTCTGCCGGATCGGTCGCTCAAGATCTTTGGTCTCTACCCGGACCCGATGAAAAAAATTGGATCACTTCTTATAGACTCGTTGAGACGGATTCTGGTCTAGTTGATGGCCTATTAGAAGTAGTAGAAGGCGCTCTGGTGGGATCCTCGCTTCTTCGGCCCGAACCGAGGAATCCCTTAGAGATGATGGAAAATGGATCTCGTTCTATCTTTGATCGTAGATTTCTCTACGAATCGGAGTTTAAAGAATGGGCAGAAGGCACCGACCCGCAACAGTTAGCGGAGGATGTAGTCGATCACATAGTTTGGGCTCCTAGAATATGGCAACCTTGGGGCTTTCTATTTGATTGGATCGAAAGGCCCAATGAATTGGAATTTCCCTATTGGGCCAGGTCATTTCGGGGCAAGCCGATCATTTCTGATGAAGTGAATGATGAATATTTTGATTATGCATTTTTTGGTGAAGGGGATGGTGGATATGATGAAGAGGATGAGCTTCAAGAGAATGATTGGGAGTTCTTGCAGAGTGAAACCATGGAGTACCCTGGACGAGATAGATCTTCCAAAGAACAAGTCTTTTTTCGAAAAGGCCAATTCATTTGGGACCCTGGAGATCCACTCTTTTACATATTCAACGATGAGCTCTCTGTCTTTCTGTTTTCACATCGAGAATTCTTTGCAGATGAAGAGATGTCAAAGGGGCTTCTTCTGACTTCCCAAAGGGAGACTCTATATAAACGCGGGTTTAGCAAGAAACCGAAAGAAAAGTACTTCGAATTTTTTATTAATCGCCAGAGACGGAGACGGCTTAGAACCATTAGTTCATTATATAATCGATCTTTCCGTTCGAATATTCAATCCGCGAGTTATCAGTACTTATCAAATC